AAGAGCGCTTTATTATCACAATAAATATTTTGTAACCCCAATTTATTTTGCATATATATATACTATAAAAAAAAAAAATGAAATATTTATTTAATTATGTATGTACAATTTTATTAATTGATCTCAATTGATCCCTCGTTACTGCTCAGAAGATAAGTAATAGGTAGGGATGACAGGATTTGAACCCGTGACATTTTGTACCCAAAACAAACGCGCTACCAAACTGCGCTACATCCCTTTCAATTGGTCTACAGTGTCATTGTAGAGAATCCCTGTCTTGTTTTCCACATCTTTATTTCCTACATTGATATACACAAACTATCTTATCATTTCTTCCTTCTTACTTTTGGTCTCATATATCATATAACAAACATATAATATGGTAAAAGACTTATATAAAGTATGAAATAAATATGAAATCTACCACAAAAAATTAATATTTTTTAGGAATTTAAGGCGGAAATGGACGTATTTTTTTTCTTTTAATAAATATCTATTTTGTACATTTCAATTTGAATTAGGAACTCCGCGTACAAGTGGTAAGTCATTAACTACATATACACATCCGGTCATATATGTATTACCATTATGTATTACAAATTCTAATAAAATTACAATAACGAATACAGAAAGAGGAGTTTTTAAAATGCGAGATCTAAAAACATATCTCTCCGTGGCACCGGTAGTAAGTACTCTATGGTTCGGGTCTTTAGCAGGTTTATTGATAGAGATCAATCGTTTTTTTCCGGATGCGTTGATATTCCCCTTTTTTTCATTCTAGCTATTGATATGGGAAGGGGGAAGAAGATTAGAGATACAATCAAATATCTGTAACTAATCCCTACCCCTCCCTTCTTTTTTTCTTTGTTTTTTTTTCTTTTTTTACTTATTCTTTCTAAAAAAAAAAAAAAAAAAAACAAAGAAAAAGCGGTTTCACCCTCAGTGAAACTATGAACTCGGGCTCAGGCTCAAATTAAATTAATAATAGAATGGAAATGCGGTGGTTGGGGCAACAATATCATACAAGATACTTAACTGAAAATGAAATACCTGTCTCTTATACAGCAATTAAAAATTATAAATATAGTTAGAAATCATTATATTACTTATTATTTATTACTATATTGATTATTGATTGCAACAAAATATTTCTTTCATAATTTGATTTCGAGTTACCTGCTTCTATTTTTGTGTCCTTTCTTCTTCCTTGCTTCGGGTCGGAAAATTAAAGAATTGAGTGAATCAAAAACCAAAGGAGGTTCATGGCTAAGGGTAAAGATGTCCGAGTAACGGTTATTTTGGAATGTACCAGTTGTGTTCGAAATCGTGTTAATAAGGAATCAATGGGCATTTCCAGATATATTACTCAAAAGAATCGACACAATACGCCTAGTCGATTGGAATTGAGAAAATTCTGTCCCTGTTGTTACAAACATACGATTCATGGGGAGATAAAGAAATAGATCGACCCGATCGCTCGTGTGTCAGTCTTCCAAGGAAGATGAAAAATTACATATTATATATAACAATATATATATATATATAATTTATTTGAATTTATTTTTGAATTTATTTAAATATAAATAAATATAAACAAATAAATATAAACAAACCAAATCCTATTTCGATCGGATCAAAGATGATGTAGAATTAAGAAATAGGATTGGGATTTTCAGGATAAGGAATAAACAAACCATGGATAAATCCAAGCGAATCTTTCTTAAATCTAAGCGATCTTTTCGTAGGCGTTTGCCTCCGATCCAATCGGGGGATCGAATTGATTATAGAAACATGAGTTTAATTAGTCGATTTATTAGCGAACAAGGAAAAATATTATCTAGACGGGTGAATAGATTGACCTTAAAACAACAACGATTAATTACTATTGCTATAAAACAAGCTCGTATTTTATCTCCGTTACCTTTTCTTAATAATGAGAAACAATTTGAAAGAAGCGAGTCAACCGCTAGAGCTGCTGGTCTTAGAACCAGAAAAAAAATAGGTTGACTCTTCAATTGAATTGAATCAAAATAAAATTCCAATCCAAACTCAAATGCGGATTGACGTTTTTTTTTTTGTTCGAAAAATCGTAAAATCGAAATGTCCTGTCGTAAGAAAAAAAATGGGAGAAGAGGAATAAATATTTTTTATTTAACGTCTTTCTTCATTTTGATGACTTTATCATATTTTATCATACTAATTTCTACTCTACCTTCCCAGAGTTCATTCTCCAGGGAACTCCATTTAAACTATTCCAACGGATTCCTTCCAATCTCTTTATTTTATGATCTCATTGGAAATCATATAAAGACAACTCTTATTTAATATAGCTATTTGTGCAAGTATTTTACGATTAAGAAGTAACTGTCTCTTGTACAGATTGTGTATAAATTTACTATAACTAAAGTATACTTTATTCTCGCGAATTACTGCATTTATCCGAGTGATCCACAACCGACGAAAATCTCTCTTTTGTCTACCTCTATCCCGATGAGCCGAAACCAAAGCTCTTATTTTCTGTTGAGTAATAGTACGAGTAAGTCTTGAATGAGCCCCTCGAAAGGTTGATGCAAATAAACGAATTTTTGTTCTACGTCTTCGAGCTATATACCCTCGTTTAATTCTGGTCATTGAATAAATGAAACTTTGATGAATAACTAATCGATTTCCTTTCTTTCAGTTATTCCCTTCCCCTAGTCTATTAATAACAAAACGGATTCTTCCAATGTATAAAATTTAAATTCCAATGGCTTTTGCTACTATAACCTTCCCGACCACGATTTTTTTTTTTTTTTTTTTCTAGGTGAAATGCCTAGAAAAAAATTGTATTGATATTAGGTATCAAAAACACATAAAAGTAGTAAATATAAATGGATATAGTGGGTTCCATCGTTTCTATGGTTACTTCTTAAACGGTGAGGTCCTCTCTATACACCGGAGCCCTTCTTTCATTTAATCAATGTTATTGTTAACTTGTACAGTTCACACTCTTTGGCTCTACCCATAATTATCCAGTACGAGGTCTTTCACAATGAGATCTACTTATACAGTAACGGTATTTAATTATGAAGATTAGCTGAGTAGCTGACCCTGTTAGTCCGTTCTTGCAAGAGTAAGGTATAATTTTTCTGCTTTTTAAAATAGTATTTCCCCTGCTTAATGGATATCATTTGCTATCAATGGAGAATTCTTTCTCATCTTATAAAACGAGTTGATTGGATTTGCACCAACGGAAACCATACATTTGATACCACAATAGAAGAATAGATCTTTTTGATTTTTAGATATTGAATGGAGTTCTTCCATTCTAGTCTATTCACTGGTACTGATCGTTGATACTGGATCAATTGTTTTCTTTCTTTTGTCCTAGCCCATGATCTGAACGAGTCGCACATACACCCTAGTACATGTTCCTCGTCGCTGAGGACATCCCCCAAGAGCGGGGGATTTCGTGACATTTCTGATTGGCTGTCTTGTGTTTCTAATAAGTTGTTTAATAGTTGGCATATTGAATCATATACATAATGGGCTGGTTTAGATCGATCTTAACCGGATGATTATGAATTATTTTATTTGTATATTAATAGATTAATGAATAGAATATTAAATCCGGTAAGAAGATAAAATCTCAAATCACCAATTCGTCTGAAATTTTTGTTATTTTTTCTTTTTTATTCAGTCGCTACAAGATCAACAATTCCATGAGCTTGGGCTTCTGTTGCTGACATAAAAACATCTCTTTCCATATCTTCGGATACAACCCATAAGGGTTTGCCTGTCCTTTGTACATAAACCCTTGTGACGGTTTCGCGCAGCTTCAAAAGTTCTTCCGCTTCCAAGATAAATTCTCCCGTCTGTGCCTCATAAAAAGAACTAGCAGGTTGATGGATCATTACCCTGATGATATAACATAATAAATGTTTATTCTATCTCGCATGATGGTAAGGTGAAGAGATAAAGAATAATAAAATATATAATTGAACAACCGTACAGGCATCTTTTACGCATTGCATACGGCTCTATAATGGAATTCGTTTTTACCTTACTTAAATATCAAATAAATTAAATATAGGGTCTATCAGACTCGGGTTGGTAAATGATCCAATAACCACCCTTCTTTTTGTTTTTGGAGTAGTTCAAAAATACTATGATGGCTCCGTTGCTTTATATATTTATTTCGTCTGTTATTTAGCAATCCCAAAGTTTCTTTTTTTTTTTTCAAAAAACAAGATTTTTTTTTTATTTTCATATTCTTTCATAACCTAAATATTGTTAAGAGCCTCCCGGCGTGAAAACAAAAAAGTTTGTGACGCTGAAATAGGCTTCCCGATAGATTAGATAAAATCGGAAATACCTTTTATCTCATACTACTCTTTCGATACATAATTTAAGGGTTAAAAAAATTTATCATATCGAATTCGAAGTGCCATGCTATTATTACTTAATATTCATATTTCATATAGCGCGAAGGCATAGTCTTCTTTTTTCTCTCAAATCAAATAAAAAACTCATTGGCGCCAAGCGTGAGGGAATGCTAGACGTTTGGTAATTTCTCCTCCGACCAGAATAAAAGATCCCATTGAAGCGGCTAATCCCATGCATATTGTCTGTATATCTGGTCGCACAAATTGCATAGTATCATAAATAGCTACTCCGGGTATTACCCATCCGCCAGGAGAATTTATAAACAAATATAGATCTTTGGTATCATCCTCTATACTGAGATATACCATAAGACCAATAAGTTGATTCGAGATCTCGCTATCAACCCCTTGGCCTAAAAAAAGTAATCTTTCTCGATAAAGTCGGTTGATTGGGATAAAGTTGTATCCCTTAGAAACCGTACATGCACCTTTTGATGCATACGGTTCAACAAAAATAACGAAAAAAAATAAAAGAATCAATGTGTAGATGTAGATTCTAGCGCTTTCTTTTATTTTTTTTTCTCATACCAGGCTTTTAACTTATAAAAAGGGGCTTTTCTTTCATTTTTCAAAAAAGATGGGCCTGTTTTGTTTATCTATAAAAAAAAATTACTAAATTTATCTAACTAACTTTTCATTGATGTATTGTTTCATCGAGATACAATCTCAATCGCGATGTAATTTTCTTGTTCCTGAATGGGCTTCTTCAATTTTTTTAGGTTTATGCTCTACTCCGAGTAAAGATCCGCCCGATTTGGATTTGCACATATATGACAAATGCCCCAATACCACGTCCTTTTGCTACGACTTCCTTTTTACAATTTATTTCATGTCTTACAACAGATATTCAATGCATTCATCATATTACTCGATTGATTAACAGTTTGAGATCACTTCTATTATAAATATATAAAGAAATAGAATATGATAGAATATAGTAATCATAAATAGATTTATTACCGGTTTTTTTCTAAACGGAGCCTGGATACTTCATTTTATTGGCCTAACCAAGATAACCATAAATTATTCTAATTGATAATATTAATCTGTATACCCTCCCGAAAAAATGGATCTAATTGAACTTCACGCTCCAAATTTTTGATAATTCAATCAATCTTTCTTGGGCGAAGGGGAGGATATCTCGATCGGGGAAGAGAATGGGGAAATACCATATGACCCAATATATCTGACAAGTCGCACTATACGTCAATCCACAATGCATCTTCCTCTCCAGGACTTCGAAAAGGTACTCTTGGAACACCAATAGGCATTAAATAAAAGAAAAATTAAGTACTATATCTCACTTTGATGTGAAAGCGTAACAATGGATTTAGTGTCCTACTAATATTGGCCTTTATCATATTTTATCCATAGATTGACTAAGTTCATAAAAAAAGATAAAGAAGACAAAATGAATAAAGGAAAATTATTACAAATAAGTCCTTTGAATGATGAACAAATATATATATGCATTCACTCATATAAAATGGTATCAACTCCCCTACCATTGCGTATTGGTACTTATCGGGTGTAGAATAGATCTGCTTCTTTTTGTTCCTACGAACAAAATAGTTTCATTATTACTAAAAGTAATTGAAAAGAATCAAACAAATCAAACAAATATTAATTCTTTCCCCAAGATAATCCACTAAAAAGAGGGTCCACAGCATAGTTTTTTCCAATGCAATAAAGTTACATTGTGTCTATTTTTCATTGATAAAGGGGTATTTCCATGGGTTTGCCTTGGTATCGTGTTCATACCGTCGTATTGAATGATCCCGGTCGTTTGATTTCTGTCCATATAATGCATACAGCTCTGGTTGCTGGTTGGGCCGGTTCGATGGCTCTATACGAATTAGCAGTTTTTGATCCTTCTGATCCTGTTCTTGATCCAATGTGGAGACAGGGTATGTTCGTTATACCCTTCATGACTCGTTTAGGAATAACCAATTCATGGGGCGGTTGGAGTATCACAGGGGGTACTGTAACGAATCCGGGTATTTGGAGTTACGAAGGTGTGGCCGGGGCACATATTGTGTTTTCGGGCTTGTGCTTTTTGGCAGCTATCTGGCATTGGGTGTATTGGGATCTAGAAATATTTACTGATGAACGTACAGGAAAACCCTCTTTGGATTTGCCTAAGATCTTTGGAATTCATTTATTTCTATCAGGGGTGGCTTGCTTTGGTTTTGGTGCATTTCATGTAACAGGATTGTATGGTCCTGGAATATGGGTGTCCGATCCTTATGGACTAACTGGAAGGGTACAATCCGTAAATCCAGCGTGGGGTGTGGAGGGTTTTGATCCTTTTGTTCCGGGAGGAATAGCCTCTCATCATATTGCAGCAGGGACCTTGGGCATATTGGCGGGTCTATTCCATCTTAGTGTACGTCCACCTCAACGCCTATACAAAGGATTACGTATGGGAAATATTGAAACCGTCCTTTCCAGTAGTATTGCTGCTGTCTTTTTTGCCGCTTTTGTAGTTGCTGGAACTATGTGGTATGGTTCAGCAACGACCCCGATTGAATTATTTGGTCCCACTCGTTATCAATGGGATCAAGGATACTTCCAACAAGAAATATATCGAAGAATTGGTGCTGGGTTGGCTGAAAATCAAAGTTTATCTGAAGCTTGGTCTAAAATTCCCGAAAAACTAGCTTTTTATGATTACATCGGCAATAATCCGGCAAAGGGGGGGTTATTCAGAGCGGGCTCAATGGACAACGGGGATGGAATAGCTGTTGGGTGGTTAGGACATCCTATCTTTAGAGATAAAGAGGGGCGCGAACTTTTTGTACGTCGTATGCCTACTTTTTTTGAAACATTTCCGGTTGTTTTGGTAGACGGAGACGGAATTGTTAGAGCCGATGTTCCTTTTAGAAGGGCGGAATCTAAATATAGTGTCGAACAAGTAGGTGTAACTGTCGAGTTCTATGGCGGCGAACTCAACGGAGTCAGTTATAGCGATCCCGCTACTGTGAAAAAATATGCTAGACGTGCTCAATTGGGTGAGATTTTTGAATTAGATCGTGCTACTTTGAAATCCGATGGTGTTTTTCGTAGCAGTCCACGT